ATATTGATTGACTGCCTCCGTGATGTTGTTGCTAGCAAATACCGCTGTTTTTAGTTTTGGATCTTCCAAATCATTCCCGCAGTAGATCCGGACCGATTTTTTTCTGATCCTTCGATAAAAAGATTCATTCTCCTCATAAAAAAGAGGAGGTAGAACCAATAAAGATTTCTTTTTCGATTCATCTCTGGAGTTGAATACCTCATTCAAGAATTTTTTTTGATCCAACCCGTAGGAATCAATAGAAAAGGCAAATCCCCTATGATACACCAGATCCGGCTCGGTTATTGATAGAGTGAATAGATCCGCCATTTCTTGAAATCTCTCTTCTGATTCAAAATCGTGGTGTAACGTGTATCCCCCTTTGTTCCGGTCATGGAATAGATGAAATAAATCCAAAAATAGATTTTTGTTCAAGAATGAAATCTTATTGGAACTGTCCATATCTGGTTCATCCTTCGGAACCATATCACATCCCGTATCTGATGAAATAGGATGAATTGAGACGGTATTTTGTAAATACGTAATTATCTTGAATATATCAACCATTTCTTTATTTTCCGATCGCCTGGAAGGGACAAAAGAAACATCTTGTTTTTTCTTCAAAAATTTCTGATCTCTAGTGGACCTCTCAGTAGGATTCGAACCCAGATGAAGTTCTGACCATCTGTCAGAGAAAAAAGAACGAATTGATCTTGTAGGATTTCCAAGAAATTCTTCGATTTCTTTCGGAAGCAGATGATTATTCATCTGCTTCTCACGTTTCGTGAATAGCCGGGACATTGAGGAAGATCCAAAAAGGCATTTCGGGAATCGATCTGATTCTATCTCTGTTCGTTCCGTTTGAAGAAAGGAAGGATCCCAAAGAATCGATCTTTCTTTTAGTTGTTGAATCTCTGTTTGATCGATCAATGTGTGATATTCTGAATCCTCATTTCTAATGGAATCGAAATGATCTCTGGATTGATCAGAAGATCCTTTCGATTGGCTAGAATCCGTTACTTGAACGAAAATAGATCTTGTGGAATCATATTGAATATTTGACAATACATTCCGTACCCTGCTAAAAAACCGATCCTTGTTTACCAACCACACATTATTGTCTAACCAAATCCAATTCTCTCTCGATACGTTCCTCAAAAAATCCGATTCGTGCTGATTCTTCCCCCAACTAACGAAGAGATCTTGGCGGAATTGCCACATATGAAATTGAGCACAATTTTGCAAAGAAATACCCCACTTGTTTCTCGAGAAGAGATGGGAAACATGCTCAATATCATTTGATTGAATAGTTGCCTCAGCTCCTTGTTGTTTGAAGAAACCCCCCCCTTCAATTGGTCTTTTTTCACGAAAAGCAGACATGAGATAACAAATCAAGTCTTTCCCTAAGATTTCGAATAGCTGTCCCGAATTCAAGTTGATTATGTTTCGCTTCTTCCTCGGAGAAAGACGATCAAACAATTCCCAATCATGGTCCTTGCGGATCGGATCATCCGTATAGGATAAAAAAAGAAACTCCAGATATTTGCTATCTTTCTCTTTGAATGAGATCTCAATTCCAGCTATGGTTTCATTAGCTATCTTACAACTAGAATCCCTCTTTTTTCCGATCCGGTTCCTCCACCACCGCGAACCCCGGTTCGATTCAGGCATGATACGCTTTTTATTTATTGGGAGAACCCAAGTACTCTCTTGCGGATCCATGAAACAACTCTCAGAAATCTTTTTCCCTTTTGGAAGATACAGGAGCGAAACAATCAACCTATTGATATTGGAAGACCAAAAAGATTCTTCCAATGTCTCATTTCTGGGTCCGATGGAATTCATAGGTATAGGAAGAAGCCCCATCAAATAGAGATTTTTTCTTTCGACCATCTTTCGATTGTTAATACGAGATATAAGGACCACTACTACAAGCAGTACTACACCTTTGATCGTGAAATATCGATTGCTTGTTGAACCCTGTGAATCACGTGAAAGTAGGATACTCCAAATTCGGGGGTCAAAGAGTTTCATAAAACGTTCTTGGTGGAAAAAAATGGGAGTGAAAGATCCCACTGAATCGAATTTGATCCATGAATCTAAGAAATAGTGAGAATTCTTGATCTCTCTCAATATCTCTCTCAATTCGAAGATCCAGGATTTGAATTGATGTCGTTTCATTGATTCCTCCTAAAGATTTTCATTGATTCCTCCTAAAGATTTCATTTCAATTGGAATTTGGTTATTCACGATGTACGATGAGCCCTGTTAAGCATCCATGGCTGAATGGTTAAAGCGCCCAACTCATAATTGGCAAATTCGTAGGTTCAATTCCTGCTGGATGCACGCCAATGGGAACGTTCAATAAGTCTATTGGAATTGGCTCTGTATCAATGGAATCTCATCATCCATACATACCGAATTGGTATGGTATATTCATACCATAACATATGAACAGTAAGAACTAGAATTCTTATCGATACTGGAACTCATAGGGAAGAAAATGGATTTATGGATGGAA